GCTAGCGTAGCTTAATATAAAGCATAGCACTGAAGATGCTAAGATGAGACCTAAGAAACTCCGCATGCACAAAGGCATGGTCCCGACCTTACTATCAGCTCTAACCCGACTTACACATGCAAGTCTCCGCAACCCAGTGAGTATGCCCTTAATCCCCCTCCCCGGGGACGAGGAGCGGGCATCAGGCACAAACATTAGCCCAAGACGCCTAGCCAAGCCACACCCCCAAGGGTACTCAGCAGTGATAAATATTAAGCCATAAGTGAAAGCTTGACTCAGTTAGTGTTATATAGGGCCGGTAAAACTCGTGCCAGCCACCGCGGTTAGACGAGAGGCCCTAGTTGATATTTTAACGGCGTAAAGGGTGGTTAAGGATATACAAAATTAAAGCCAAATGGCCCCTTGGCCGTCATACGCTTCTGGGTGTCTGAGGTCCTATATACGAAAGTAGCTTTAATAACCCCCCTGACCCCACGAGAGCTGAGGAACAAACTGGGATTAGATACCCCACTATGCTCAGCCGTAAACTTAGGCATCAAAGTACAATAAGATGCCCGCCAGGGTACTACGAGCATTAGCTTAAAACCCAAAGGACCTGACGGTGTCTCAGACCCCCCTAGAGGAGCCTGTTCTAGAACCGATAACCCCCGTCTAACCTCACCACTTCTAGTCAACCCAGCCTATATACCGCCGTCGTCAGCTTACCCTGTGAAGGGTACAAAGTAAGCAAGATGGGCACAGCCCAGAACGTCAGGTCGAGGTGTAGCGCATGAGGTGGGAAGAAATGGGCTACATTTTCTACCGCAGAATATTACGAATACGCACTATGAAACAGTGCTTGAAGGAGGATTTAGTAGTAAAAGGGAAATAGAGTGTCCCTTTGAACCCGGCTCTGAGACGCGTACACACCGCCCGTCACTCTCCCCCGTCAAAACGCATCGAAGGTAACTAACACAATAGCACTGACAAGGGGAGGCAAGTCGTAACACGGTAAGTGTACCGGAAGGTGCACTTGGAAAAACCCCAGGGTGTGGCTGAGTCAGTCAAGCATCTCACTTACACCGAGAAGACATCCATGCAAGTTGGGTCGCCCTGAGCCAAACAGCTAGCCCAATCACCCAATAACTAAACGATATAAATAAAACAAAATTAGCCTAACACCAAAAATTAAATCATTCTTTTACCTTAGTATGGGCGACAGAAAAGGTTACACCTGGAGCAATAGAAAAAGTACCGCAAGGGAAAGCTGAAAGAGAAATGAAATAACTTATATAAGCACTAAAAAGCAAAGATTAAATCTTGTACCTTTCGCATCATGATTTAGCCAGTATACCCAAGCAAAGAGACCTTTAGTTTGAAACCCCGAAACCAAGTGAGCTACCCCGAGACAGCCTATTAAGGGCCAACCCGTCTCTGTGGCAAAAGAGTGGGAAGAGCTCCGGGTAGAGGTGACAAACCTACCGAACTTGGTGATAGCTGGTTGCCTAAGAAATGAATAGAAGTTCAGCCTCGTTCTCCCCAAATCAAAAGTAAAAAGATACTAAAGGGAAACATACGAGAGTTAGTTGAAGGGGGTACAGCCCCTTTAACGAAGGACACAACCTTTCCAGGAGGATAAAGATCATAATACATAAGACATCCTGTTCTAGTGGGCCTAAAGGCAGCCATCTAAACAGAAAGCGTTAAAGCTCAGACAGAAATAAGTTTATTATTCCGACAAGAAATCTTACTCCCCTAACATTATTAGGCCAGCCCATGCCCACATGGGAGAGACTATGCTAAAATGAGTAACAAGAAGGCAAGCCCTTCTCCAAGCACAAGTGTAAGCCAAACCGGACTAACCATTGGCAATTAACGAACTCAACCCAAGAGAGCAATGTGGACTATAACAAGACCAGGAAGAACCCACAACCGACCTATCGTTACCCCCACACTGGTGTGCTATTAACGGAAAGACTAAAAGAAGGGGAAGGAACTCGGCAAACACAAGCCTCGCCTGTTTACCAAAAACATCGCCTCCTGCGACACAACCAAGTATAGGAGGTCCAGCCTGCCCAGTGACTACAAGTTCAACGGCCGCGGTATTTTGACCGTGCAAAGGTAGCGCAATCACTTGTCTCTTAAATAGAGACCTGTATGAATGGCTAAACGAGGGCTTAACTGTCTCCCCCCTCCAGTCAGTGAAATTGATCTACCCGTGCAGAAGCGGGTGTAATAATACAAGACGAGAAGACCCTTTGGAGCTTAAGGTACAAGAATCAACCACGTCAAGCAACTTGATAAAAAGTAAAAACTTTGTGGAAAATGACATTTTTACCTTCGGTTGGGGCGACCACGGAGGAAAGAAAAGCCTCCAGGTGGACTGGGAAAGCATCCTAAAGCCAAGAGAGACATCTCTAGGCCACAGAACATCTGACCAATTATGATCCGGCTAACAAAGCCGATCAACGAACCAAGTTACCCTAGGGATAACAGCGCAATCCTCTCCCAGAGTCCATATCGACGAGGGGGTTTACGACCTCGATGTTGGATCAGGACATCCTAATGGTGCAGCCGCTATTAAGGGTTCGTTTGTTCAACGATTAAAGTCCTACGTGATCTGAGTTCAGACCGGAGTAATCCAGGTCAGTTTCTATCTGTAACGCTACTTCTTCTAGTACGAAAGGATCGAAGAAGGGGGGCCCATGCTTGAGGTACGCCCCACCCCTAATTTATGAAAACAAATAAATAAAGTAAAGGGAGGGCCAAAACCCCGGCTGGCCGAAATAAGGACATACTGGGGTGGCAGAGCATGGTAAATTGCGAAAGGCCTAAGCCCTTTTAGCCAGAGGTTCAAATCCTCTTCCCAGTTCATGATCAACATCTTAATCACTCACCTGATTAACCCCCTCGCCTACATCGTGCCTGTGCTACTGGCAGTAGCCTTCCTAACATTAATTGAACGGAAAGTACTAGGATACATGCAATTGCGAAAAGGGCCAAATATTGTAGGACCCTACGGACTACTTCAGCCTATCGCCGATGGGGTTAAGCTCTTCATCAAAGAGCCCATTCGCCCATCCGCATCATCCCCATTTCTATTCCTAGCCACCCCTATACTTGCCCTAACCCTAGCCATGACCCTATGAGCACCCATGCCCATGCCCCTTCCAATTACGGACCTTAACCTGGGAATCTTATTTATTCTTGCCCTGTCAAGCCTTGCAGTATACTCCATCCTTGGATCAGGCTGAGCCTCAAATTCAAAATATGCACTAATTGGGGCCCTCCGGGCAGTAGCCCAAACAATCTCTTACGAAGTAAGTCTAGGACTGATCCTCCTCTCCACGATTATTTTTTCGGGCGGGTATACCCTACAGACCTTTAATTCTGCCCAAGAAAGTATTTGACTATTTATCCCCGCCTGACCCTTGGCGGCCATATGATATATCTCAACACTAGCTGAAACAAACCGGTCACCCTTTGACCTCACTGAGGGTGAGTCAGAATTAGTCTCTGGCTTTAACGTAGAGTATGCAGGCGGCCCCTTCGCACTATTTTTCTTGGCCGAGTACGCTAATATTCTCCTAATAAATACTCTCTCAGCCGTACTCTTCCTAGGTGCCTCGCACATCCCCAGCGCCCCCGAACTTACAACTATCAACCTTATAACTAAGGCTGCACTCCTATCCATCGTATTTTTGTGGGTGCGGGCCTCATACCCACGATTCCGATACGATCAGCTTATACACCTTGTGTGGAAAAATTTTCTTCCCATTACACTTGCCTTTGTATTGTGGCATGCTGCCCTGCCCATCGCACTAGCAGGGCTTCCCCCACAACTATAGTTAGGGAATTGTGCCTGAACACCTAAGGGCCACTTTGATAGAGTGATTTACAGGGGTTAAAATCCCCTCAGTTCCTAGAAAGAAGGGAATTGAACCCATGCTCAAGAGATCAAAACTCTTGGTGCTTCCTTTACACCACTTTCTATAGGCGGGGTCAGCTAACGAAGCTTTCGGGCCCATACCCCGGACATGACGGTTAAACTCCTTCCCCCACCAATGAACCCATGTGTACTTATAGCTCTACTCTCTAGCCTAGGACTAGGAACCACCTTGACTTTTGCCAGCTCTCACTGGCTCCTGGCCTGAATAGGCTTAGAAATTAATACGCTAGCGATTACCCCTCTCATGGCACAGCACCACCACCCCCGGGCAGTGGAAGCAACTACAAAGTACTTCTTAACCCAAGCCACTGCAGCAGCTATAATCCTGTTTGCAAGCACAACTAGCGCCTGAATAACAGGCGAGTGGGCCATCAACAATCTCTCGGGCCCCGTTGCCAACACAATATTTGTGGCCGCCCTCGCACTCAAAATTGGGCTAGCACCAATGCATTTTTGGATGCCAGAAGTCCTACAGGGGTTGGACTTATTGACAGGTCTGATCCTGTCCACCTGACAAAAGCTTGCCCCGCTCGCACTAATTGTTCAGGTGGCACAAACCATCGACCCCCTGCTGCTCACAACACTAGGAGTTATATCCACATTAGTGGGCGGTTGAGGCGGACTAAACCAAACCCAGCTGCGTAAGATTCTGGCATACTCTTCAATCGCCCACATGGGCTGGATAATGATTGTAATCCAGTACGCTCCTCACCTTACCCTACTTGCCCTGGGGACATACGTTGTTATGACCTCGGCAGCATTCCTTACCCTGAAGATATTGCTAGCAACTAAAGTTAGTACACTCGCAACAGCCTGATCGAAAAGCCCCGTGGTGGCGCCAGCAGCTGCCCTTGTTATACTCTCCCTGGGCGGCCTCCCCCCACTCACGGGATTTATACCAAAGTGAATAATCCTGCAAGAGCTTACTAAACAGGACCTTCCTATCATCGCCACACTCATGGCCCTCGCCGCACTGATTAGCCTGTACTTCTATTTGCGACTGTGCTACGCGATAGCCCTCACCATTTCTCCTAACACAATCACCTCAACCACCCCCTGACGGGCCTATACGACTCAGGCCTCACTCCCCCTCGCCATTTTCACCATCACTGCCCTGGCATTACTGCCCGTAACCCCAGCCGTTCTCGTGCTTACCATCTAGGGGCTTAGGATAACATTAGACCAAGAGCCTTCAAAGCTTTAAGTAGAAGTGAGAATCTTCTAGCCCCTGATAAGGCCTACAAGAGATTAACTTGCATCTTCTGATTGCAAATCAGACACTTTTATTAAGCTAAGGCCTTACTAGATGGGAAGGCCTCGATCCTACAAACTCTTAGTTAACAGCTAAGCGCTCAAGCCAGCGAGCATCCATCTACTTTTCCCGCCGTCGCCTTCAGTAAGGCGGGAAAAGCCCCGGCAGAGTATTAATCTACGTCTTCGGATTTGCAATCCAATGTGTTCTCACCACGGGGCTGATAGGAAGAGGACTTAAACCTCTGTCTTCGGGGCTACAACCCACCGCCTAAACGCTCGGCTACCCTACCTGTGGCAATCACACGCTGATTCTTCTCTACCAACCACAAAGACATTGGCACCCTTTATCTCGTATTTGGTGCCTGAGCCGGAATAGTGGGAACCGCTTTAAGCCTCCTTATTCGGGCTGAACTAAGCCAACCCGGCTCACTTCTAGGTGACGACCAAATTTATAACGTTATCGTCACTGCCCACGCCTTCGTAATAATCTTCTTTATAGTAATGCCAATTCTTATCGGTGGGTTCGGAAACTGACTCGTACCACTAATAATTGGGGCCCCGGACATAGCATTCCCACGGATAAATAACATAAGCTTCTGACTACTACCGCCCTCGTTCCTATTATTGTTAGCTTCTTCAGGAGTTGAAGCTGGAGCCGGGACAGGATGAACGGTATACCCGCCCCTTGCAGGAAATCTGGCCCATGCTGGAGCATCAGTAGACCTTACGATTTTTTCACTACATTTAGCGGGTATTTCGTCGATCCTAGGGGCCATCAATTTTATTACCACAACTATTAATATGAAGCCCCCAGCCATCTCCCAATACCAAACGCCCTTATTCGTTTGATCTGTGCTTGTAACAGCTGTCCTACTCCTTCTGTCTCTACCTGTCCTAGCCGCCGGAATTACGATACTTCTCACAGACCGAAACCTCAACACTACATTCTTCGACCCGGCAGGAGGGGGAGACCCTATCCTTTATCAACACCTATTCTGATTCTTKGGCCACCCAGAAGTCTATATTCTGATCCTCCCAGGATTCGGAATTATTTCTCATGTTGTAGCTTATTACTCGGGCAAAAAAGAACCATTTGGCTATATGGGCATGGTTTGAGCCATGATGGCTATCGGTCTTCTAGGCTTTATTGTGTGGGCCCATCACATATTTACTGTTGGTATAGACGTGGACACTCGTGCATACTTTACGTCTGCAACAATAATTATTGCAATCCCAACGGGCGTAAAAGTATTTAGCTGGTTAGCCACCCTTCATGGGGGATCAATCAAGTGAGAAACACCCCTRCTATGAGCCCTTGGATTCATTTTCCTATTTACAGTTGGTGGACTAACAGGAATTGTTCTATCCAATTCATCACTCGATATTGTACTTCATGACACCTATTATGTAGTTGCTCACTTCCACTATGTCTTATCGATAGGAGCTGTATTTGCTATTATAGCAGCCTTTGTGCATTGATTCCCTCTGTTAAGCGGGTACACCCTCCATAGCACCTGAACAAAAGTCCACTTCGCGGTTATATTCATCGGGGTAAATCTTACATTCTTTCCACAACACTTCCTAGGCCTAGCCGGTATACCACGACGGTACTCCGATTACCCAGATGCTTATGCCCTATGAAATACAGTGTCATCCGTCGGGTCTCTAATTTCTCTAGTGGCTGTAATCATGTTCCTGTTTATTCTGTGGGAAGCCTTCGCCGCTAAACGAGAAGTGCTGTCCGTGGAGCTGACAATAACAAACGTAGAGTGGCTTCACGGCTGCCCTCCCCCCTACCACACGTTTGAAGAACCAGCATTCGTTCAAATTCAATCAAACTAACGAGAAAGGGAGGAATTGAACCCCCGTATGCTGGTTTCAAGCCAGCCACATAGCCACTCTGCCACTTTCTTATGAAGACATTAGTAAAATGTAAATTATTTCACCTTGTCAAGGTGAAGTTGTAGGTTAAACCCCTGCATGTCTTAAGCTCAGGGCTTAATGGCACACCCAACACAACTGGGATTTCAAGACGCAGCATCACCCGTTATAGAAGAACTTCTTCACTTCCACGACCATGCACTAATGATTGTGTTCCTAATTAGCACCTTGGTACTGTATATTATCATTGCAATAGTATCTACTAAACTTACTAATAAGTATATCTTAGATTCTCAAGAAATCGAAATTGTATGGACCATTCTACCAGCCGTAATTTTAGTATTAATTGCCCTGCCCTCCCTACGCATTCTGTATCTTATAGACGAAATTAACGACCCCCACCTAACAATTAAAGCAGTAGGACACCAATGGTACTGAAGCTACGAATACACAGACTATGAAAACCTGGCCTTTGACTCCTATATGGTACCGACTCAAGACCTTATCCCCGGGCAATTCCGACTCCTGGAGTCAGACCATCGAATAATTATCCCAATAGAATCTCCTATTCGTGTCTTAGTTTCTGCTGAAGATGTACTACACTCCTGAACTGTCCCATCTCTGGGTGTAAAGATAGACGCAGTCCCAGGACGACTTAATCAAACCGCCTTCATCGCCTCGCGTCCAGGGGTATTTTACGGACAATGCTCCGAAATCTGCGGGGCCAATCATAGCTTTATACCAATTGTAGTCGAAGCAGTACCACTAGTGTACTTCGAAAACTGATCCCTGTTAATTCTAGAAGACGCCTCGCTAGGAAGCTAAATATTGGACAAAGCGTTGGCCTTTTAAGCCAAAGATTGGTGACTCCCGACCACCTCTAGTGAAATGCCACAATTGAACCCCGGCCCTTGATTTGCAATTTTAGTATTCTCCTGATTAGTCTTCTTAATCCTTATCCCAACGAAAGTCTTGAACCATGTTACACCAAATGAACTAATTCCAGTAGGTGCTGAAAAACACAAAACTGAATCCTGAAACTGGCCATGATAGTAAGCTTCTTTGATCAATTTGCAAGCCCTTCATATCTCGGGGTCCCCTTAATTGCCCTCGCAATTGTACTACCCTCAATATGCTACCCAACTCCTTTGTCCCGATGAGTTAATAACCGACTTATTACTATCCAGGGGTGATTTATTAGTCGATTCACAAATCAGCTCCTACTCCCATTAAACGTAGGGGGACATAAATGGGCACTACTATTAGCCTCATTAATGATCTTCTTAATAACCATAAACATAGTAGGCCTCCTACCATACACCTTTACACCCACAACACAACTATCGCTTAACATAGGGCTTGCCGTACCATTATGACTCGCTACTGTGATTATTGGAATACGAAATCAACCAACAGTTGCCCTAGGCCACCTCCTGCCAGAAGGAACACCTATTCTGCTAATTCCAGTATTAATTATTATCGAAACAATCAGCCTATTTATTCGACCATTAGCCCTAGGCGTTCGACTTACAGCCAATCTTACCGCGGGTCACCTACTTATTCAACTTATCGCCACAGCTGTATTTGTTCTTCTGCCAATAATGCCAGCAGTAGCAATATTAACTGCCACTGTTCTACTGCTGTTGACACTATTAGAAATTGCAGTTGCAATAATCCAAGCCTACGTATTTGTACTTCTTTTAACGCTGTATCTACAAGAAAACGTTTAATGGCCCACCAAGCACATGCCTATCACATAGTCGACCCCAGCCCATGACCCCTAACCGGAGCTATTGCTGCCCTGCTAATAACATCCGGCTTAGCAATYTGATTCCACTTCCATTCAACAACATTAATAGCTTTAGGATTAATTCTTTTACTTCTCACCATATTCCAATGGTGGCGTGATATTATCCGAGAAGGAACCTTTCAAGGACACCACACGCCCCCAGTACAAAAGGGGCTACGGTACGGAATAATTCTTTTTATTACTTCCGAGGTGTTCTTCTTCCTTGGGTTCTTCTGAGCCTTTTACCATGCCAGCCTGGCACCAACCCCAGAATTAGGGGGATGCTGACCTCCCACAGGAGTTATCCCCTTGGACCCCTTTGAAGTTCCACTCCTTAATACAGCTGTACTTCTAGCATCGGGAGTTACAGTAACATGAGCTCACCACAGCATCATGGAAGGAGAACGGAAACAAGCTGTTCAATCTTTAGGACTAACCATTCTGCTAGGATTCTACTTCACCACACTCCAAGCCATAGAATACTATGAAGCACCTTTCACAATTGCAGACGGAGTCTACGGCTCAACATTTTTCGTGGCCACGGGATTCCACGGACTACATGTTATTATCGGGTCAACTTTCCTAGCAATTTGCCTTCTCCGCCAAATCCAGTACCACTTTACATCTGAACACCATTTTGGCTTTGAAGCCGCTGCCTGATACTGACACTTTGTTGACGTAGTTTGACTATTCCTCTACGTGTCTATCTACTGATGAGGCTCATAATCTTTCTAGTATTAAATTAGTACAAGTGACTTCCAATCACACAGTCTTGGTTAGACCCCAAGGAAAGATAATGAATTTAGTTATAACCATTTTTATTATCACAATAGCCCTATCCTCAATTCTGGCCATCGTGGCTTTCTGATTACCACAAATTACCCCGGACGCAGAAAAGCTATCACCATACGAATGCGGGTTTGACCCAGTAGGATCCGCCCGACTACCATTCTCCTTGCGCTTCTTTCTGGTGGCAATTTTRTTTCTTCTTTTTGACTTAGAAATTGCCCTCCTCCTCCCACTACCCTGGGGAGATCAACTCGACAGCCCTACTGAAACATTCTTCTGAGCAACAGCAGTCCTGGTGCTACTGACCCTAGGACTGATTTATGAGTGAGCTCAAGGCGGCTTAGAATGGGCAGAATAGAGAGTTAGTCCAAAGTAAGACCTCTGATTTCGGCTCAGAAAATTGTGGTTCAACTCCACGGCCCTCTTATGACCCCTGTACATTTTAGCTTTAGCTCAGCATTTGTTTTAGGCCTAATGGGCCTAGCATTCCACCGAACCCACCTCCTCTCCGCTCTCCTGTGCTTGGAGGGGATGATATTATCCCTATTTATCGCGCTAGCGCTGTGAACTCTACAGTTCGAATCCACCGGATTTTCAACAGCCCCTATACTTCTCTTGGCCTTTTCTGCTTGTGAAGCTAGCACGGGCCTGGCACTTCTGGTTGCTACTGCTCGCACCCACGGAACCGACCGACTGCAGAGCCTTAATCTTCTGCAATGTTAAAGGTATTAATTCCCACCATCATAATATTTCCAGTGATTTGACTGACCTCCCCTAAGTGACTATGGACAACTGCAGCCATACAGAGCCTCCTAATTGCTTTCGTGAGCCTAATATGATTAAATTGGACATCTGAGGCCGGATGAACCTCCTCTAACACATACTTAGCTACGGACCCACTATCAGCCCCCCTCTTAGTACTCTCGTGCTGATTACTCCCACTCATAATTCTAGCCAGCCAAAACCACATTAACCCTGAACCTATTAACCGACAACGCTCATATATTATACTTCTTACCTCACTTCAAGCTTTTCTTATTATGGCCTTCGGAGCCACGGAGATTATTTTGTTCTATATTATATTTGAAACCACACTCATTCCAACCCTTATTATTATTACCCGATGGGGGAATCAAGCCGAACGCCTAAACGCGGGGACCTATTTCTTATTTTATACTTTAGCGGGCTCACTCCCGCTTCTGGTTGCCCTTCTCCTCCTTCAGCAATCTACGGGCACCCTATCAATGTTGGCGCTTCAATATTCGCAACCTATACAACTCGGCTCCTGAGGCCATATAATTTGGTGGGCAGGCTGCCTAATTGCATTTTTAGTTAAAATGCCCTTATATGGAGTTCACCTCTGGCTTCCAAAAGCGCACGTAGAGGCCCCCGTAGCGGGATCAATGGTTCTAGCAGCAGTCCTACTGAAGTTGGGCGGGTACGGAATGATGCGAATGATGGTAATTCTAGACCCTCTATCGAAAGAACTTGCCTACCCCTTTATTATTTTAGCCCTCTGAGGTGTTATCATGACTGGGTCGATCTGCCTCCGACAGACAGACCTAAAATCACTGATTGCCTACTCGTCTGTGGGCCATATAGGGCTGGTAGCAGGGGGCATCCTAATTCAAACCCCATGAGGGTTCTCAGGGGCAATCGTTTTGATGATCGCTCACGGACTCGTTTCCTCAGCACTATTCTGCCTGGCCAACACAGCATATGAACGAACCCACAGCCGAACAATAGTTCTTGCCCGAGGACTACAAGTGATTTTCCCACTAGCTGCGGTATGGTGATTCATCGCCAATCTAGCGAACTTAGCACTACCTCCTCTCCCCAACCTAATGGGCGAACTGATGATTATTACAACACTATTTGGCTGATCCCCCTGAACGATTATACTCACCGGACTAGGGACATTGATTACAGCCAGTTACTCCCTGTATATGTTCCTTATATCGCAACGGGGTCCGACCCCAAACCATATTGTGGGCCTCCAACCATTTCACACTCGGGAACACTTACTGGTGACACTACACCTGGCTCCTATTATTCTCCTAGTAGCAAAACCAGAGCTTATGTGAGGGTGATGTTATTGTAGGTATAGTTTAACCAAAATGTTAGATTGTGATTCTAAAGACAGGGGTTAGAGTCCCCTTACTCACCAAGGGAGAACAGAAAATGGTAAGTACTGCTAATCCTTACCCCCCACGGTTAAAATCCGAGGCTTCCTTGCGCTTTCAAAGGATAATAGTCCATCCGTTGGTCTTAGGAACCAAAAACTCTTGGTGCAACTCCAAGTGGGAGCTAAATGACACTAATTGTACACTCATCCCTTCTCCTCATTTTCTTCATCCTAATTTACCCACTACTTACCTCATTTGACCCTGCCCGATGGAAATATAATATAGCGGGGATAACCAAAACTGCTGTTAGCTCCGCATTTTTCGTCAGCCTCTTACCACTTACAGTATTCCTTAATCTAAAGACGGAGGGTATTATTACAAATTGACAATGAATAAATACTCAGACATTTGATATTAACATCAGCTTTAAGTTCGACCACTACTCGTTAATTTTTGTCCCAGTTGCTCTTTACGTCACCTGGTCGATTCTAGAATTTGCACTATGATACATACATTCTGACCCTAACATTGACCGATTTTTTAAATACCTCCTTACGTTCTTAGTAGCTATAATTATTCTAGTCACAGCTAACAATATATTTCAACTGTTTATTGGCTGGGAGGGGGTCGGAATTATGTCGTTCCTTCTTATTGGGTGATGACATGGCCGAGCAGATGCTAATACAGCAGCCCTTCAGGCTGTCATCTATAACCGAGTCGGGGATATCGGACTAATTATAGCCATGGCTTGACTTGCGATGAGCGTTAACTCCTGAGAAATTCAACAAATTTTTACTCTGTCAAAGAGCTTTGACATGACAATTCCCCTAACGGGACTCATCCTAGCAGCAACCGGAAAGTCAGCCCAATTCGGCCTCCACCCATGACTCCCGTCTGCCATGGAAGGCCCTACGCCAGTGTCTGCCCTACTTCACTCAAGTACTATAGTTGTTGCTGGCATCTTTCTCCTGATCCGTCTTCACCCCCTCATAGAAGATAATTCTCTGGCGTTAACAACATGCCTCTGCCTCGGAGCATTAACCTCGCTATTTACAGCCACCTGCGCCTTGACCCAGAATGACATCAAAAAAATTGTAGCTTTTTCAACATCAAGTCARCTAGGCTTGATAATAGTYACTATTGGCCTCAATCAGCCCCAACTGGCGTTCCTTCACATCTCCACCCACGCCTTCTTTAAAGCTATACTATTCCTGTGCTCCGGATCAATTATCCATAGCCTAAACGACGAGCAAGACATCCGAAAAATAGGAGGCTTGTTTAACATTATGCCCGCCACCTCGACCTACTTTACCATCGGCAGCCTGGCCCTCACGGGCACCCCATTCCTAGCCGGGTTCTTCTCAAAGGACGCAATTATTGAAGCCCTTAATACCTCTTATCTTAACGCCTGGGCCCTAATTCTTACACTAATCGCTACCTCATTCACAGCAGTATATAGCTTTCGATTAGTATACTTTGTAATTATGGGAACCCCCCGGTTCCTCCCCTTAGCCCCAATTAATGAAAACAACCCACTTGTTATCAATTCTATTAAACGGCTTGCCTGAGGAAGCATCATCGCAGGCCTTGTTATTACACAAAACTTCCTCCCCATAAAAGCGCCTGTCATAACAATACCCGCTATCTTAAAGATAGCGGCCCTTGTAGTAACGATTACAGGACTTCTAGTGGCCATCGAACTAGCGAGCCTAACAAGCAAGCAAATAAAAGTTACCCCAATAATCGTCACCCACCACTTCTCGAACATGCTGGGGTTCTTCCCCGCAACTATTCACCGCCTTATCCCAAAAGTTAAACTCACCCTTGGGCAGTCGGCCGCTACTCAGTTTGACAAAACATGGCTTGAAACCACTGGGCCCAAGGGCATAGCGCTAACGCAAACAACTCTGGCTAAGGTCACAGGCAATATTGCACGAGGAATGATCAAAATATATCTTACCATCTTCCTTCTAACCCTAGTCTTGGCCATAATCCCGATTCTCCTTTAGACCGCGCGGAGAGCTCCACGGCTTAACCCACGGGTTAATTCTAGAACAACAAGCAGCGTCAAAAGCAACACCCACGCACAAGAAACTAGCAAGCCCCCGCCACACGAATATATTACGGCCACACCACTAATGTCCCCCCGCAAAGCAGAAAATTCTTTTAGACCATCCACCGCCACCCATGAACCCTCGTATCAGCCCTCCCATAGTAACCCAGCTGCCAGACTGACTACCACCAAATAAATTAAAACATATCCTAAAACAGAGCGGCTGCCTCAAGCTTCTGGGAAAGGCTCAGCGGCTAAGGCTGCAGAATAAGCAAAAACTACTAGCATCCCCCCTAAATAGATTAAGAAGAGCACCAGCGACAGGAAGGAACCTCCATGGCCAACCAAAACCCCACATCCAACTCCAGCTGCAACCACCAGACCAAGCGCAGCAAAATATGGCGTAGGRTTWGAGGCAACAGCGACTAGCCCTACAACCAAAGCTATTAATAACACRAACATAAGATAGGTCATAATTCTTGCTCAGATTYTAACCGAGACCAATGACTTGAAGAACCACCGTTGTTATTCAACTACAAGAACCATCATGGCAAGCCTACGAAAAACTCACCCCCTAATTAAAATTGCTAACAGTGCACTAGTTGACCTGCCAGCGCCGTCCAATATTTCAGCATGATGAAACTTTGGGTCCCTACTAGGGCTATGCTTAGCTACCCAGATCCTAACCGGCCTGTTCCTAGCCATGCACTACACCTCAGACATTTCAACCGCATTCTCATCAGTAGTTCATATTTGCCGGGACGTAAAYTACGGCTGACTAATCCGCAATGTACACGCCAACGGGGCATCCTTCTTCTTCATCTGTATTTATATACATATTGCCCGAGGCCTATACTACGGCTCCTACCTCTACAAGGAAACCTGAAATATTGGTGTAGTCCTTCTACTTCTTGTTATAATAACAGCCTTCGTCGGCTATGTCCTCCCATGGGGCCAAATATCTTTTTGAGGTGCTACAGTAATTACGAATCTCCTCTCCGCTGTGCCATATGTGGGCAATGTTCTAGTTCAATGAATTTGGGGCGGATTTTCAGTAGACAGTGCAACACTAACACGGTTCTTCGCATTTCACTTTCTATTTCCATTTGTAATTGCTGCCGCAACCATATTGCACCTCCTATTTCTACACGAAACTGGATCCAACAACCCCATCGGGCTAAACTCGGACGCGGACAAGATCCCCTTCCACCCGTACTTTACATATAAAGACTTACTCGGGTTCGTAGTTATACTTCTCTTACTCATGCTTCTTGCACTGTTTTCTCCAAACCTTCTAGGCGACCCAGACAACTTCACCCCTGCCAACCCCCTGGTCACCCCGCCCCATATTAAACCAGAGTGATATTTCCTGTTCGCCTATGCCATCCTCCGGTCCATCCCCAATAAACTAGGAGGAGTACTTGCGTTACTATTTTCTATCCTGGTACTAATGGTGGTTCCCCTGCTTCACACATCCAAGCTACGAGGACTAACATTCCGCCCCATTACCCAATTCTTATTCTGAACTCTAGTTGCAGACATAGCTATCTTAACGTGAATTGGGGGCATACCAGTAGAACACCCATTTATTATTATTGGACAAGTTGCGTCCGCCCTATACTTTGCTCTATTTCTCGTTTTTATGCCACTGGCAGGATGGGTAGAAAATAAAGCACTACAATTAGCCTGCCCTGGTAGCTTAGCCTAAAAGCATCGGTCTTGTAATCCGAAGATCGGGGGTTAAATTCCCCCCTGGGGCCTCATGGGGTTTCAACACCCTGGGGGGGGCCAAAAGGCCCCCATTGGCGCTGGGGGGGGGGCCAAAAGGCCCCCTTTGGGGCTGGGGGGGGGCCAAAAGGCCCCCATTGGCGGTGGGGGGGGCCCACAGGGGCCCCTCCGGCGCCCCGGGCCTTTAGCACCCAGAGAAGAGAGATTTTAACTCCCACCCCTGGCTCCCAAAGCCAGAATTCTGAACTAAACTATTCTCTGAGGATATATCATTATTATGGTATAATATAGCATATGTACGATTCTACAGCAATGTACTAATACATGTATGTATTATCACCAACCTATTATTTGAACCATAAAGCAAGTACTAGATTCTAAGACATACATAAGCATAATACTAAGTCTCAGAAATAATACTACTTTAACCCGGGTAATATATTAATCCCTTAAAAATTGACCTCAAATCTTTCCTTGAAATACTTAACTAAAATTGTATTCAACCATCTTAATGTAGTAAGAAACCACCAATGATTTACAGGAATGCATATCATGCATGATGGAATCAGGGACGCAGGGCGTGGGGGTCGCACACTGTGATCTATTACTGGCATCTGGTTCCTATTTCAGGGGTACAACTGAGATATTCCACTTTCGGATAACTATACTGGCATCTGGTTAAGCCAGATGTGTGGTCCATATGTCTCATGACCCACCTAGCAAAGCTTCTCTTATATGCATAGCGTTCTCTTTTTTTTCTTCATCTCATCTTGCATCTCAAAGTGCAGGCTCAAATACTGATCAAGGTTGTTCATTTCCCTTGTATGTGACGATAAGTATTAATTATTTAAAACATAATTTAAGAATTACATTATATTTATTCACGTGCATAATATATTTGTCTCTTGCTTAACTTACCCTTACATAGTGCCCCCCTTTTGGGTTTTCGCGCGTCAAACCCCCCTACCCCCCTATGCTCAGCCGTAAATCCTGTTATTCTTGTCAAACCCCTAAAGCAAGAAGGACTCAAGAACGTATCAGCCAACGAGTTGAGGTACAAATTGACATGCCGCATTATATATATATATATATATATATATGTGCACCCACTTTTATTTTTTGTATCCGCTGATAACCCGAAAGTCTCTACCAAAATCTAGTAAAAAACAGCTCGTCACTTAATATTCTAACACTTTTTTGACCAGATATCGTAGCTTAATATATAACATAGCACTTAATACTCTAACACTTTTTTGACCAGCTAGCGTAGCTTAATATAAAATATAGCACTTAATACTCTAACATTTTTGACCAGCTAGCGTAGCTTAATATAAAATATAGCACTTAATACTCTAACATTTTTGACCAGCTAGCGTAGCTTAATATAAAATATAGCACTTAATACTCTAACATTTTTGACCA